AAATTTTTTGAATGCTCGCGCGGAAAAGGACGTATTTTTTTTTTTTAAGATTAAGAAAAAAAAATACGAAAATCTTATCTGCCGAATCGTTGTACCTTTCAATTTGAATTAGGGATTACGTGTACAAATACAAGTAGCCTTTAACTACATATCCATATCCATCTGATCATATATGTATTACCATTATGTATTACAATAAAGAATAAAGAAGGAGTATTTAAAATGCGAGATCTAAAAACATATCTCTCCGTGGCACCGGTACTAAGTACTTTATGGTTCGGGGCTTTAGCAGGTCTATTGATAGAGATCAATCGTTTATTTCCAGATGCGTTGACATTCCCTTTTTTTTCATTCTAGTTATTGACATGGGAAGGGGTGAAGAAAATTAGAGATACAATCAAATATCTGTGACTAATACTTCCCCCCCCCCTCATCTTTTTTTTTAGACCTTTTTTTTAGAATTCGAAACCGTTGTCTTACTTATTACTTATTAGTTAGTACTATATTGATTATTGATTGCAACGAAATCGTTCAGAATTTGATTTTGGGTTAGCAACTTCTATTTTTTATTTTCCTTTCTTCTTCTTCGCTTCGCACCGGAAAATAAAAATGGAAGAGTTGAGTGAATAAAAAACTCAAAGGAGGTTCATGGCCAAGGGTAAAGATGTCCGAGTACAGGTTATTTTAGAATGTACCAGTTGTGTTCGAAACGATATTAATAACGATATTAATAACGATATTAATAAAGAATCAACAGGCATTTCCAGATATATTACTCAAAAGAATCGACACAATACGCCTAGTCGATTGGAATTGAGAAAATTCTGTACCTATTGTTACAAACATACGATTCACGGGGAGATAAAGAAATAGATCGAACCGACCGCCTGTGTATCACCCTTCCAAGGAACACGAAAAATGGCATATTCTATCTATCTAACATATATTTAAATAGAATAGAAAGAAATCCTATATTCTTAATTCTAAAACTAAAAGCATTTTTTTTTGATCCGATCGAACGAAATAGGATTTTCGGGATAAGGAATAAACAAACTATGGATAAATCTAAGCGACTCTTTCTTAAATTCAAGCGATCTTTTCGTAGGCGTTTACCGCCGATCCAATCGGGGGATCAGATTGGTTATAGAAATATGAGTTTAATTTGTCGATTTATTAGTGAACAAGGAAAACTATTATCTAAACGAGTGAATAGAGTGACCTTAAAACAACAACGATTAATTACTATTGCTATAAAACAAGCTCGTATTTTATCTTCGTTACCTTTTCTTAATAATGAAAAACAATTTGAAAGAAGCGAGGCGGCCGCCAGAGCTACTGGTCTTAGACCCCAAAATAAATAATAAATATAAATAATAAATAGGCTTACTCTTCAATTGAGTCAAAATTCCAATCCGAACTCAAACAATGTTTTTTTGTTCGAAAAATCCACTTTTACTAATTTAATTTCTATTCTACCTTCCCGGAGTTCATTCTCCAGGGAGCTCATAAAAAAAAAATTCCGATGGATTCTTTACAATCTCCTTATTTTATGATCTCATTGGAAATCATATAAAGACAATTTTTTTTTGATATTGCTATTTGTGCAAGTATTTTACGATTAAGAAGCAATTGTTCTTTGTACAGATTAGGGACTAATCTATTATAATTTCTACTATAATTATAATTATAGGATTCCTTATTATCGTTATCGCGAATTACTGCATTTATCCGAGTGATCCACAAACGACGAAAATTTCTCTTTTGCCTATTTCGATCCCGATGAGTCGAAACCAAGGTTCTTATTTTCTGTTGAGTAATAGTTCGAGTAAGTCGTGAATGAGCCCCCCGAAAGCTTGATGCAAATAAACGCATTTTTGTTCTACGTCTCCGAGCTATATATCCTCGTTTAATTCTGGTCATTGAATAAATGAAACTTTGATGAATAACTAATTGATTTCCTTTCTTACGGATTCTTCCAATGTATAAAATAAAAATTCCAATGGCTTTTGCTACTATAACCTTCCCAACCACGATTTTTTTTTTCTTTTTTTTTTTCTAGGCATTTGACCTTGAAATAAGAAATTGTATTGATATTAGGTGTCAAAAAAAACATAGTTAAGTTAAGTAGTAAATATAAACGTATAAAGAAATAGTGGATTCCATCGTTTCTATGATTTTTTCTTAAACGTTGAGGTCCTCTCTATACACCGGAGCCCCTTCCTTCATTTAACGAATGCTATTGTTAACTTGTACAGTTCACACTCTTTGGCTCTATCCATGAATTAAGGTCTTTCACAATGAGATCTACATATACGGTATATGTGGTAACGGTATTTAATTATGAAGATTAGCCGAAGTAGCTGACCCTGTTAGTCCGTTCTTGCAAGAGTAAGGACAGAATTTTTCTGCTTTTAAATAGGATTTCCCCTGCTTAGTGGATTACCAATGGGGAATTTTTTCTCATTTTAAATTGAAAATTGAGGTGATTGAATTTGCACCAATGGAAATCATAAATTTGATACACAATACACAATAGAAGGATAGATCCTTTTTTTTTAGTTTTTTTAGATAGTAGATGGAGTTCTTCTATCCTATTCATTGGTACTGATCATTGATACTGGAAAAATTGTTTCCTTTGTCCCAGCCCATGATCTGAACGAGGCGCACATACACTCTAGTACATGTTCCTCGGCGCTGAGGACATCCTCGAAGAGCGGGGGATTTCGTGACATTTCTGATTGGCTGTCTTATGTTTCTAATAAGTTGTTTAATAGTTGGCATGTTGAATCGTTGTATACATAATGCGCTGGTTTAGATCGACCCTAACCGGATGATTATGAACTACTTCTATATTATATATTAATATATTTATATTAATATTTTAAAATTTTTAGATTAATATTAATTTTAATAATATTAAACCTGAGTAAGAAGATAAATTCTCAAATCGAAATTTGCGTGATGAAATCCCTGCTATTTTATTTTTTTTTATTTAACCGCTACAAGATCAACAATTCCATGAGCTTGGGCTTCTGGTGCTGACATAAAAGCATCCCTTTCCATGTCTTCGGATACAACCCATAAAGGTTTGCCCGTTCTTTGTACATAAACCCTCGTGATGGTTTCGCGCAACTTCAGTAGTTCTTCTGCTTCCAGAATAAATTCTCCCGCTTGCGCCTGATAAAAAGCACTAGCTGGTTGATGAATCATTACCCTGATGATATAACATAATAAATGGTTACTCTATATCATATGATAAGTCGACGAGAAGAGATAAAGAATAATAAAGAAAGATAGAATTGAACAACCGTACAGGCACGTTTGCGCATTGCATACGGCTCTATAATAAAATTCACTTTTACTTTCGATCAAAGAAAAATATAGAATCTATCAAACCCGGATCGATAAATGATCTAATAACCACCCTTCTTTTTTGAGGAGTTAAAAAATACTATGATGGCTCCGTTGCTTTATATATTTATTTCATCTACGATTCGGCGATCCCAAAGTTTCTTTTTTTTTGTACTCTTTCATAACATAAATAGTGTTAAAAGCCTTTCGGTGTGAAAACAAAAAAGTTTGTGACGCTGAAATAAATAGGCACCCGATAAAAAAGATAAAATCGGAAATACCCTTTATCCAATACAACCCCTTCGATACATAATCTAATGTTTTTAAAAAAACAATAACAAGTTTTTTTATATCGAATTTAAAGTGCCATGCTATTATTACTTAATATTCATATTTCATATGGCGAAGGCATAGTCTTATTTTTTCTCTCAACTAAAAAAACTCATTGGCGCCCGGCATGAAGGAATGCTAGACGTTTGGTAATTTCTCCCCCAACTAGGATAAAAGATCCCATTGAGGCGGCTAATCCCATGCATATTGTCTGTACATCTGGTCGCACAAATTGCATAGTATCATAAATTGCTACTCCGGGTATTACCCATCCGCCAGGAGAGTTTATAAACAAATACAAATCTTTGGTATCATTCTCCATACTGAGATATACCATAAGACCAATAAGTTGATTTGAGATATCGCTATCAACCTCTTGACCCAAAAAAAGCAATCTTTCTCGATAAAGTCGGTTGATTAGGACAAAATTGTATCCTTTAGGAGCCGCACATGCACCTTTTGATGCATACGGTTCAACAAAAATCGTGAAAAAAAAAGAATCAATATGTAGATTCCAGCCCTTCCTCTTTGCGGATTCTTTCTAATTTTTTTTCTAACGAAAGGTATTTTTTTTTCATTTTTCACGAAAGATGAATTTTGCCCCGTTTACCTACTAAATATAAAAAAAATTCACTAAACTTATCGAACTAACTTCTCATTGATGTATTGTTTCATCGAGATCCAATTCAAATCACGATGTCATTTTCTTGTTCTTAAATGGGATTCTTCGATTCTTTTTTTTTAGGTTTATGCTCTACTCCGAGTAAAGATCTGCCCGATTTTGATTTGCACATATAAGACAAATGCCTCCAATACCACGTCTTTTTGCTACGACTTCTTGTTTTTTCTTTTTTCAATTCATTTCATGTCTTATGCCAAATATTAGATGTATTCATCATATTATTTGATTGATTATGATTAGCAATTTGAGATCACTCCTATTTATAAATAGAATGGGTTTTTTCTAAACGGAGCCTGGATATTTTATTTTATTGGTCCAAACAAGCCAACCATAAATTATTCTAATTGAGAATATTAATCTGAATACCCTCAAAAATAGATCTAATTTCACTTCATTGCACTTCACGCTCCAAATTTTTGATAATTCAATCAATCTTTCTTGGGCGAAACAGAGGATATCTTGATCGGGGGAGAGAACGGGGAAATCCCATATGACCCAATATATCTGACAAGTCGCACTATATGTCAACCCAAACCGCACCGCCCCCCCCGGGACCTCGAAAGGGTACTTTTGGAACACCAATAGGCATTAAATGGAATAAAAAAAGAATATAAGTACTATATCTCACTTTGATGTGGAAGCGTAACAATGGGTTTGTTGTCTTAATAATATCGGCCTTTATCATATATCATATTTTATCCATTTTTATCCATAGATTGGATAAGTCCATAAATAAAAAAATTAAAGGAAGACGGAATGAAGAAGGGAAATTCTTACGAATGGGTCCTTTGACTGATGAACAAATATGTATACATTTGCTCATATAAAATGGGATCAACCCCCCATTGCGTATTGGTACTTATCGGGTATAGAATAGATTTGCTTCTCTTTGTTCCTACGAACAGAATTGTTCCATTATTATTACTAAAAGAATAGAACAAATAGTAATCCTTTCTACGAGATACTCCACCGAAAGGGGGAGGTTCATACCATAGTTTTTTTTTAGTGCAATAAAGTTACATAGTGTCTATTTTTCGTCGATAAAGGGGTATTTCTATGGGTTTGCCTTGGTATCGTGTTCATACCGTCGTATTGAACGATCCGGGTCGTTTGCTATCTGTCCATATAATGCATACGGCTTTGGTTGCTGGTTGGGCCGGTTCGATGGCTCTATATGAATTAGCAGTTTTTGATCCTTCTGACCCTGTTCTCGATCCAATGTGGAGACAAGGTATGTTTGTTATACCTTTCATGACTCGTTTAGGAATAACCAATTCGTGGGGTGGTTGGAGTATTACAGGAGGAACTATAACGAATCCGGGTATTTGGAGTTACGAAGGTGTGGCTGGGGCACATATTGTGTTTTCTGGCTTGTGCTTCTTGGCAGCTATTTGGCATTGGGTGTATTGGGATCTAGAAATATTTTGTGATGAACGTACAGGAAAACCCTCTTTGGATTTGCCTAAGATTTTTGGAATTCATTTATTTCTCTCCGGGGTGGCTTGCTTCGGTTTTGGCGCATTTCATGTAACAGGATTGTATGGTCCTGGAGTATGGGTATCCGATCCTTATGGACTAACCGGAAGGGTACAACCTGTAAACCCAGCGTGGGGCGTGGAAGGTTTTGATCCTTTTGTTCCAGGAGGAATAGCCTCTCATCATATTGCAGCGGGGACATTGGGCATATTGGCGGGTCTATTCCATCTTAGTGTCCGTCCGCCTCAACGTCTATACAAAGGATTACGTATGGGAAATATTGAAACCGTCCTTTCCAGTAGTATCGCTGCTGTCTTTTTTGCAGCTTTTGTTGTTGCTGGAACTATGTGGTATGGTTCGGCAACCACCCCCATCGAATTATTTGGTCCCACTCGTTATCAATGGGATCAGGGATACTTCCAGCAAGAAATATTTCGAAGAGTTGGTGCTGGGCTAGCCGAAAATCAAAGTTTATCCGAAGCTTGGTCTAAAATTCCTGAAAAATTGGCTTTTTATGATTACATCGGCAATAATCCCGCAAAAGGGGGATTATTCAGAGCGGGTTCAATGGACAACGGGGATGGAATAGCTGTTGGGTGGTTAGGACATCCTATCTTTAGAGATAAAGAAGGGCGTGAACTTTTTGTACGTCGTATGCCTACCTTTTTTGAAACATTTCCGGTTGTTTTGGTAGACGGAGACGGAATTGTTAGAGCCGATGTTCCTTTTCGAAGGGCGGAATCGAAGTATAGTGTCGAACAAGTAGGTGTAACTGTTGAGTTCTATGGTGGCGAACTCAATGGAGTCAATTATAGTGATCCCGCTACTGTGAAAAAATATGCTAGACGCGCTCAATTGGGTGAAATTTTTGAATTGGATCGTGCTACTTTGAAATCTGATGGTGTTTTTCGTAGCAGTCCAAGGGGTTGGTTTACTTTTGGACACGCTTCGTTTGCTCTACTTTTCTTCTTCGGACACATTTGGCATGGTTCTAGAACTTTGTTCAGAGATGTTTTTGCTGGTATTGATCCAGATTTAGATGCTCAAGTGGAGTTTGGAACATTCCAAAAACTTGGAGATCCAACTACAAGAAGACAAGTAGTCTGATACAACATTGTTCTGTTACTTTTCGCCTTTATTTTTGTGATTTGACATAAGGTACCGGAGAAATCTTGATTTGAATCGCCACTTTTCTTTGAATCTTGTTCTTTCTTTATCTGGGAGACGATTCCAAATAAACAGGTATGGAAGCTATAATTGTAAACCACGATCGAAGATCGAATCTATCTATGGAAGCATTGGTTTATACATTCCTCTTAGTTTCGACTTTAGGAATAATTTTTTTCGCTATCTTTTTTCGAGAACCGCCTAAAGTTCCAACTAAAAAAATGAAATGATTTCTCATTATCTCAATTGAAGTAATGAGCCTCCCAATATTGGGAGGCTCATTACTTCAACTAGTCCCCGTGTTCCTCGAATGGATCTCTTAGTTGTTGAGAGGGTTGCCCAAAAGCAGTATATAAGGCATACCCAGTAAAACTTACAAGTAAACCGGATATAGAGATGGCGACTAGGGTTGCTGTTTCCATTATTATATAATTTCAAGACCACAATGGATTTATGATAAGATCATTTATTTACAACGGAATGGTATACAAAGTCAACGGATCTCAATGAATACAAAATAGGATTTATGGTTACACAAACCGTTGAGGGTAGTTCTAGACCTGGTCCAAGACGAACTATTGTAGGGGATTTATTGAAACCATTGAATTCGGAATATGGTAAAGTAGCTCCTGGATGGGGAACTACTCCTTTGATGGGGGTCGCAATGGCTCTATTTGCGATATTCCTATCTATTATTTTGGAGATTTATAATTCTTCCGTTTTACTGGACGGAATTTCAATGAATTAGATTCATAAGAACCACTAAGTCTCAGCTTTTCAATACAAAAAGTGAAGCATTTAGGTCTCGGATTTTTAGCCCGTTCTGTTTTGGTAGTTCGACCGCGGAATTTCTTTGTTCTGTATTTCCGGAATATGAGTGTGTGACTTGTTATAATAGATCCTATTGATAGTACAGAGAATGGGTCTGTAATCTTGATCTTGATAGAGATGGTTTTACCTCGTCAGATAGTTATTCTAGTATCTGGAGCACGGAATATATGAAATAAAATAGATTATATTATGAAGTATTAGAACTATGATTCATCCTTAATATTCAGACCTCGTGGCCGGACTCCAAAAAATTTTCAAAGAGTTAGAAGGTATAAATCGAAAGATTTTTCTTTTTTCAAACTCCCGTTTATGCTTATTTTGATCAAAGCACAAAGGTTTCTTTGGATTTTTAGTCATTATATCTATTCATTAAAATTGAATAAGTGATAATACAACGGCTCTTACTCAAGGAATCTTTGGACTTAGTTTGAAGGTTTTATTGAATCATCGCGGTTCTAGTATGAATCTGAGGTTTCAATCGATTCATAGGGTCTTAACAAGAGAATTCCTATCAATCAATAATAAAAAAACAACAGTAAAACTGCATTATACATAAATAATCAAAGCAAATAGGTAAATAGAAGATTCAAGGGGCCTGTAACGATCAACATGAAGATTAATGAGCTGACTTGATATTTTGGCATTATAACGACAAAGAAGAGTTTTCGGATTTTTATTCTTTCGTATCTTCAGAGAAGATTGAATTATAGGATTAAGAAATTTCGAACTTTTTATTATACATATCCGTTTCAACCAGTATTTGAGCGTTTCTGTTTGAGCTGTACGAGATGAAATTCTCATATACGGTTCTCAGAGGGGGAGTCCCTTGGGTTACCTATCTCAATAAAGTCTATGATTGGTTCGAAGAACGTCTTGAGATTCAAGCGATTGCAGATGATATAACTAGTAAATATGTTCCTCCTCATGTCAACATATTTTATTGTCTAGGAGGAATTACGCTTACTTGTTTTTTAGTACAAGTGGCTACGGGGTTTGCTATGACTTTTTACTACCGCCCGACCGTTACTGAGGCTTTTGCTTCTGTTCAATACATAATGACTGAAGCCAACTTTGGTTGGTTAATCCGATCAGTTCATAGATGGTCGGCAAGTATGATGGTCTTAATGATGATTCTGCACGTATTTCGTGTGTATCTCACTGGTGGCTTTAAAAAACCTCGTGAATTGACTTGGGTTACGGGCGTGATTCTGGCTGTATTGACCGCATCTTTTGGCGTAACTGGTTATTCCTTACCTTGGGACCAAATTGGTTATTGGGCAGTAAAAATTGTAACAGGCGTGCCGGAAGCTATTCCTGTAATAGGATCGCCTTTGGTAGAATTATTACGCGGAAGTACTAGTGTGGGACAATCCACTTTGACTCGTTTTTATAGTTTACATACTTTTGTATTACCTCTCCTTACTGCCGTATTTATGTTAATGCACTTCCTAATGATACGTAAGCAAGGTATTTCTGGTCCCTTATAGAGAATAAAGATCTTGTAATCAATCATTAATCGCTTGGGGGAGGAAGAATAGTATTTCATTGCTACAAATATGGATTATTGAAAAAAAAAATAAGACATATATTTGGATATTTCTCTTCAACTCCATAAACTGTATTATTTATTTGACACGAATGGTTGAAGGGAATTCTCCTAACAGAAAAAATGGATTATGGGAGTGTGTGACTTGAACCATTGATTTGGCCATGCAGATATATGCTTTTATCTGCCACATTGGAATTTACAATCAAATGTGTCTTTGTTCCAACCACCGCATAAGACCCATACAGAACAGAGGATAGGCTGGTTCGCTTGAAGAGAATCTTTTCTATGATCAGACCCAATCATGCCATGCATGAACAGGCTCCGTAAGATCCAGTAGAATAAGTGATGTGGGATAATCCAGTCCATATTATGTTTTAGTCATTTTAATTACTTAATAGTATTCATAGTATGGAAATGCATTCATTTCCTATGCATCGACCCAATTTATGATACTAGCGGAGTGAGCCAGGGGATCTAAAGAATGAAAGAGGCTAGACTATATTAGTAACAAGTAAATCCTTTGTATGTAAAAAGCTCGATATTTTTTTGGAGATAAAGGCCAATCGCAAGGTCTGAGACGACCCATAAAGCACTTGATTATGATCAATTTTGTA